ATGGATATGACTATTCCAACAGTTAGACCTTTCTTTGATATGGATTCTCTATTTCTAATGGCCGTGGTACGGAAAATACTGTTAAAGAAAAGAGTAGAGTAGACAAGGAATGAAAATCCCCCTCTCGGTCTATGATACCTAAATGGAAGAAAAATCCGGATAAAACCCTTATTTATCTTAACCTTAGGTTAATTTACTTCGCCGAAAGGGAGCAAAATCGGTCGAACCCTTATTCTTATTAGTGTTGATTTTATTTTTGTTAGGTTTAAGTCTGACGAGAATAATATTCTACAACTAGCAATTCATTTATTTTCAAACCGACCCATTTACTATCTATTATTTGATTGACTAATCCTTTATATTGGAATGGTTGAAGAGTCAAATGGTTTGGCAATTCCTCATGAGGGGATGAATCGAGAGAATTTTGAATTAGAGCTTTAGATTTTTGTTCATCCCTCGCCGCAATAGTATCTCGGGGTTTGCAGCGATAACTCGGTATATCTACTATACGACCATTGACTAAAATATGTCTATGGTTAACTAATTGGCGAGCTCCCGGAATAGTCGGAGCCATACCCAAACGAAAAAGAATGTTATCCAGGCGCATTTCAAGTAATTGTAGTAAAACCTGACCTGTTGACCCTTTTGCCTTTCCGGCGATACGAACGTATTTAAGTAATTGTCGTTCTGTAAGACCATAATGAAAACGCAATTTTTGTTTTTCTTCTAGGCGAATACGATATTGGGATTTTTTCCCGGAACGCGATTGGTTTCTAAGATCACTTCCAGCTCTGGGCCTTTTATTAGTTAGCCCTGGTAAAGCCCCCAGGCGGCGTATTTTTTTGAAACGAGGACCTCGGTAACGCGACATAAAGACTCCTTCTTCTTATTTATATTTAATTATTAATTCTTATTGATGAAATTTCATTCTACAGAATAAACCTAAACTAAAAATGAACTAAATTCTAAATAAAGCGAAATTTAATGAAGTATTATTCTATTAAAGAATAATGAGATGAGTTGGATAAATATCCAGATCTTTCTATTCTATATCCAGATCTTTCTATTCTATATATAGAAAAAGAAAAGGATTCTTTTCGTGAGATAGTTGGCCTATCACATAATAAATCAATGGCTTTTGCCAAAAGAGGAAGACATTTTTTTTTAATATTCTTTGATTTCAAAAATGCATTATCAATCATGTAAAACATCGAATAAAATAAATAGAGAAAAGCCGACTATCGGAATCGAACCGATGACCATCGCATTACAAATGCGATGCTCTAACCTCTGAGCTAAGCAGGCTCACATAACATAAATTCGACATGCATAGGAATTCAATAAACTCTTAGAATCTTTGCTATTCAATACTATTTTAATTCTTAGTTATTCATATTCGCTATTCATAATGAATATGAATATATTAAAGAATAGAATATAGAATTTCAAATAACTGTTAAATATTATAGAACATAACGATTAATCTAGCGATATATAATTTCCATTTTTTTTTATCACAATTAAATATTCTTTTTTTTATATGATTTGATTTTTGAATTCAAATCATATAAAAAAAAAGAATCGACCGTTCAAGTATTCGAAATTTCATGGGTAAATGAGTGGAAGAGAGACAGATGTATAGTGTATGTATCCACCTATATTGAATTGCGGATACAGAAATGATAAAATCGTTTTTGATTGGACCGAATATGAACCTCCTATAGATATACAAGATGAAAGAAGATAGACAAGAAATCAAAGACAAAGAGGAGAAAACACTTTTTCGAGACAGGAATCGGCATCTATCTAATGAATTCAACGGTTCCGGTATAAATGAAAGAAAAAAGGGAACGAAATCACAATGATATTTTCATTTCAAAAGGGGGGATATGGCGAAATTGGTAGACGCTACGGACTTAATTGGATTGAGCCTTGGTATGGAAACTTACTAAGTGATAACTTTCAAATTCAGAGAAACCCTGGAATTAATAAAAATGGGCAATCCTGAGCCAAATCACGTTTTCCGAAAACAAACAAAGGTTCAGAAAGCGAAAATCAAAAAGGATAGGTGCAGAGACTCGATGGAAGCTGTTCTAACGAATGGAGTTGATTGTCTTACGTTAGTAGAGGAATCCTTCTATCGAAACTTTAGAAAAGATGAAGGATAAACCTGTATACATAATACAGAAGAATTGTTGTGAATCGATTCCATATTGAAGAAAGAATCGAATATTCATTGATCAAACCATTCACTCCATAATCTGATAATCTGAGAGATCTTTTGAAGAACTGATTAATCGGACGAGAATAAAGATAGAGTCCCGTTCTACATGTCAATACCGGCATCAATGAAATTTATAGTAAGAGGAAAATCCGTCGATTTCAAAAATCGTGAGGGTTCAAGTCCCTCTATCCCCAAAAAGACCATTCGGCTCCCTAATTCTTTATCGTATCCTTTTTATTTATCCTTTCGGTTCAAAACTCCTTATCTTTCTCATTC